ATCATTAGATAGGAATCCAAAGATAAAGAGAGAAACAAAAAATATCACTACGGTATAAACGAAGAGTTTCAGTGTAAGCATTACACAATCTCCAAATTCTTTTTTGAAAGAAAAAAAAGAGAATAAATCTTCCATTTTTATAACAAATTTTTATAACAAATATCGCATTTTGGCACCAAGAAATGGGGTTGTTTCTAGAATTAGAAATGAACTGTCACAAATGAATTTGTTTTTTCATTAAAAACTATTGCCATTATGGCATAATCATAATGGTATATATATATATTTTGTGATTTTGTGCGAGACCCTAATGGGGTTAGGGTCTTTCGCTGGAAAAGGGGTCAAAAATGAGAAAATGGGCGTAAGCTAATTTTATATCGACTATACAAGAACTTCAGTGTGCGAGTCTAGGGTTCATACTCTAAAACTTATCTGATTTTATCAATTTTTCGAATCTTTTCTGGACGAAATCATCCATTTTCTAGGATAATATTATTATTTTAATATTATAAAGGATCTTATCGAAAGCTTACAGCAGCTTGCCAAACAAAAGCTAAGAGGAAAAAAAGCACAGGTATGACTGGCATAATATCTACGATTGGATTCAAAAAAGCATACGCTTCGGGCAATTTTCCGAAGAAAAAACTACTCCAATAAAGGGCAGAATTAATAGAAATACAGATCAAACTAACGATATTAAGCATAACAGACGTTTTGGTCTTGCCGATAATTGCATTTTCATTTTTAATTGAGTTTTTGCTATAAGGAAAAAGGAAGAAAGTAAGTAAGGTAGACATTCTTCTTTTTCTTTGCATCCACTCAATCAAAAAGCTTCCAATTCTCGAAGGAGAATAGAAGAAATGATACTTTCATACAATATCTTAATTGAATTCTATGTAATGATCAATAAATTTTGTTGAATTTTCGATTTCTACATCTAGGTGTATGAAAATGCCAGTAACAAGGTATTCTAGAAATATAAATATAGAGATTTTTGGCTGGGGTTGACAAAAAACCAATAACAATATTATTGTTTTTTGGTATCGATTCAAAATTGAAATGGGGCGTGGCCAAGCGGTAAGGCAACGGGTTTTGGTCCCGCTATTCGGAGGTTCGAATCCTTCCGTCCCAGTGTCGACTACATTATTTACTTAGAAAGAAGTAAGGGAGTGGATAAGAGTTAATCCACATTAATTTCAATACCAATTTTTTCGTTGAATCTCGTTTTATTTTTTTATTTCGTTTTTGACTCAAATAAAAAATTAGAAATCTATGTAACGATTGAGGCGGGGGTGATTTATCCTTTGATTTTATTCCCTTTATGACAAGAGGCCAATTAGGAATTTTTTATTCAAGTTCATGTTAAACAAAATATATACCATTGAATCCTTAAAAATGAAGAAATGTTTCACTTATACGATATATATCCTTCTATTTCAATGACAAGGAATTTGGATTTTCGTAATAAGTAATAAGCTAAAAAGAATAAAGATTCAAATCTCAACTTCCATCTTATCTATTTGAAATTTAAGGAATAATGAGTTAATTAAAAAAGAGGGACCTACCCCTCATAAGATCAAAGGTGATGCTTATTATCCAATTTTTGTTAAGTTTAATGAAAATAGGAAACTTTTTCAATTTAAACTCGAAATCCTTTTACTTTTGAATTAACTGTAATGGTATATTATTAATGGGTGTTAAGGTTGCTGTCTTTCCATATCATATAGGGAAGAAAGGGTCTAGATTACGATCTCTATGAACAGCTGAACCAAATGACTATTCATGATTCCATGATTGAATCAATTTCATAACGGTTCCCACTTAGAGGAATATTATGGTAAAACTTCGTTTGAAACGATGTGGCAGAAAGCAACGTGCGACTTGAAGGGCAGAATCCGTTGTGGATTTTTACATCCACCATTTTCGATTTATCTAGGTATGAGGATGCTCTTAGCTCGACATTGTTTGTTCTGTTACACTTGAATCCTTCGTTTTTGTTGGGTTCTAAATAGTCCACGGTGGAGCTCGAGAAGAAAGCATTAATTCATTTCTGGGGGGTAAGAGTCTAGGGTTAAATGCCAATCAATCAATTGGAACAACTTCGTAAAGATATTTTCCATATATACATATATAGAAATAGAAAGGATCCAATTTGAGCAAATTCCCAATTCAAAAGCAAAACTGGTTAGAATTGATCAACAATCAACCTTTTCGCTTCATTCAAAGTGTACCGTGGGGGAATCAACTGGCCGTGGGATTCTTTGATAGAAAGAAAGAAATCAAAAAGGGGTATGTTGCTGCCATTTTGAAAGGATTTAGAAGCGCCGAAGTAATGTCTAAACCCAATGATTTAAAATAAGGATAAAGGATCTAAAAACAAGGAAAAACCCTTAATTGGATCAAAATCTCACTAATTAGATACGATTAAAGATTAGATACGATTAAAGAATCGAAATCCAATTTTCCAATTTAAAGGAGATAAACAAAAGGGACTAAAGACCACTCAAGAAATGAAGTTGACGAAAGATTTTTACTTTGAGCTATTTGAGGGTTATACAACTTGAGTTACGAGTTTTGAGTACTAATGGTTTTTCAGGAAGAAAAAAGACTGAAACAAAGTCTAATTGATTTTATAGGCGCATTTGGTATTTATGTTATTAGAATTACATAACCTTGAATCAAACATTTTTTCTCGAGCCGTACGAGGAGAAAACTTCCTATACGGTTCTAGGGGGGGTATTGTTCATCTATATCTATCCCAATGAGCCGTCTATCGAATCGTTGCAATTGATAGTCGATCCCGAAGAGAAGGAAAAGATCTTCGAAAAGTAGGCTTTTATGATCCAATGAAGAATCAAACTTATTTAAATGTTCCCGTTATTCTATATTTCCTTGAGAAAGGCGCTCAACCTACAGAAACTGTTCAGAATCTTTTAAAAAGGGCTGAAGTTTTTAATGAACTTTTGTCTAATCAAATGAGATTCAATTAAAGAAATACCAAAGGGGGGGGGGGGTAGCGATTTGTATATAACTTTGTCAAATTTTTCTATACTTGTTTTTTTGATCCCCCCCTCCACTGTATTGTTTTCTCAACGTTTATATTGACAAGAGTGTATCGACGAAATATAATTTATCGTGATAAGTCAACCGGGTCTATTTATTTTCGTTCCCTAATTTTCTCAATTTTTCCAATTCTGTATATATTTTTTTATATTTCTATAAGAATTAGAAATTATATAAGAATTTGTTGTATTTTAATCTAATGAATTCATTTTTATGTTTATGCTTCAAATGTTTTCGAAAATCTGTTTTTCGAGTTTTTAGTGCAATGGTTTGATTAGTTCGTAGAATCTCATTTCTCTTTGTTTAAATTGAATTTAATGGATTTGGATTGTATTTCTATTGTTTTACTGAAATTTTTTTTAATCTATATCGGGTTGCTAACTCAACGGTAGAGTACTCGGCTTTTAAGTGCGACTAGAATTTTTTACACGTTTTGATGAAGTGAGAAATTCGTCCACACCATTGGTGTGGTTTAGAAGACCGCGACTGATCCTGAAAGGGAATAAATGGAAAAAATAGCATGTCGTATCAGTGGGCAGTTCTGAGGATATTTCATTTTTATCGGATCGGTACAAAACCCTGTTTGAATTTTTGGAATGGAATAAAATCAAGTTAGGTCGAATGAATAAATGGATAGAGCCCCATAGCTTCAATTATTGATTAATTCTCAGAAAGAAAAAGCAACCAGCTTCAGTTCTTAATTTGAATAATTCCCGATCTAATTAGACGTTAAAAATGGATTAGTGCCTGATATGGGAAGGGCTTCCCCCTACGAGTGGATTCTAGGTTTTTTACTGAATCCTAACTATTGGCATTCTCTATATGTGGAATGGAGATGTGTGTGTAAAAGAAACAGTATATTGATAAAGAAAGTTTTTTCCGAAATCAAAAGAGCGATTAGGTTTAAAAAATAAAAGATTTCGAATCATCTTGGTATCCTATAGTATAATTATATATACTATCAACAATTTCAATGAAATGGATGGAAAACGAGAGAGTGGAAAATCCGTTGATAAGTTTACCTGCTTCCGAGGTATCTATTCTTACTAGAATACCTTGTTTTAACTGTATCGCACTATGTATATGTATCATTTGATAACCCCAACAATCTTCTCCTTTTGATTCAACTAGAAGTGGAAATGGAGGAAATCCAAAGATATTTACAGCCAGAGAAATCTCAACAACATGACTTCCTGTATCCCCTTATCTTTCAGGAGTATCTTTATACATTTGCCCATGATCATGGTTTTGGTAGATCGAATTTGTCGGAAAATCCGGGTTACGGCAATAAATCCAGTTTACTGATTGTCAAACGGTTAATTACTCAAATGTATCAACAGAATTATTTTCTTAGTACTCCTAAGGATTCAAACAAAAACCCCTTTTTGGCGCTCAACAATAAATTGTATTCTAAAATTTTATCAGAGGGGTTTGCTTTGATTGTGGAAATTCCATTTTCTCTACGATTAATATCGTGTCTGGAAAAGAAAAAGATAGTCAAATCTCATACTTTGCGATCGATTCATTCAGTATTTCCTTTTTTAGAAGAAAATTTTCCACATCTAAATCTTGTATTAGATATCCTAATACCCTACTCTGTCCACGTGGAAATCTTGGTTCAAACTCTTCGCTATTGGTTAAAAGATGCTTCCTCTTTGCATTTATTACAATTTTTTGTCAATGAGTATTGTAATTGGAAGACTCTTATTAGGCTAAATAAAGCAAGTTCCTCTTTTTCAAAAAGAGATGAAAGGTTATTCTTATTCTTATATAATTCTCATGTAGGCGAATATGAATCCGTTTTATTCTTTTTACGTAACCAATCTTCTCATTTACGATCAACATCTTTTGGAGTTTTTCTTGAACGAATTTGTTTCTATGGAAAAATAGAATATCTTGTGAACGTCTTTGTTAAAGTTAAGGATTTTCAGGGAAAC